ATATATTTTAATAATAAAAATAAATTTATTAATATATTTAAAATACAATAAAATAAGTTAATATATTTTAATAATAAAAATAAATTTATTAATATATTTAAAATATAATAAAATAAATTAATATATTTATAAATATAATATATTTTTGAACCATTATTAATATTTTTTATCATAAATAAAAAAAAAAAAAATTAAAAATAAGCTAAATAAAGCTTTTGGGCTCATACCTCAAATATAAAGGAATCCCCTTTTTTTTAAAAATAAAGTGCCTGATAAAAGGATTATTCTGATAGGATAAATAATGTAATTTTTTTACCTTTATTAATTATATTTTATAGAATTAAACTATATCTAATAATTTCAAAAATTACTGTGCATCTTACACTAAAATATATTAAAAAAAAATGATTAATTCATATAAAGAAATTTAATTTCTTATTTTTAATTTTATTTTTTTTCAATTCTAATAAAATATTTTTTTTATTTACTTTATTTTTTAGAACTTTAATTTCAATTTCTGCTAATTCTTGATTAGGATGTTGAATTGGCCTAGAAATTAATTTATTAAGATTTATCCCCCTAATTTCAACCCCCAATAATCTATTAAATTCAGAAGCTTCTTTAAAATATTTTCTAACCCAAGCTATTGCTTCAATTAATTTTCTATTTGCAATTATTTTAAATTTACTTTTAATAAAAAATTTTTTTAATAATAATTTTATTTCTATTTTAATTAATTCTTCTTTATTAATAAAAATAGGGGCTACCCCATTTCATTTTTGATTCCCTAATATTATAGAAGGCCTTTCTTGATTAAACTCATTTATTTTGATATCTTGACAAAAAATTACCCCCATAATTTTATTATCATATTATTTTAATATAAAATTTTTAACATTTATTATAATTTTAAATGTTTTAATTGGGGCTATAGGAGGATTTAATCAAACTTCATTACGAAAACTAATAGCATTTTCTTCAATTAATAATTTAGGTTGAATAATAGCAGCTTTAATAATTAGAGAAACTTTATGATTAATTTATTTTTTACTTTATTCTTTCTTAATTAGTATTATATGTTTTTTATTTTATTTACTTAATATCTTTTATATTAATCAAATATTTAATTTTAATATTAATTTTATTATCAAATTTTCTATTATAATTAATTTTCTTTCCCTTGGAGGACTCCCCCCCTTTCTAGGGTTTTTTCCTAAATGATTAATTATTAATTACTTAATTTTAAATAAACTATATATTATTTCATTTTTTTTTATTATAATAAGTTTAATTATATTAATTTTTTATATTCGAATTATTTATTCTTCTTTTATATTTTTTTCTATTAAACTTAAATGATTTAAAATCCATATTAAAAATAATTTTTTAATTTTAATTAATTTTTTTAGATTTATTTCATTATTAGGAATAATTCTTAGAACTTTATTTTTTTTTTAAGGTTTTAAGTTAATTAAAACTAATAATCTTCAAAATTATTTATAAAGAAATTTCTTTAAGCCTTAGTATAATATATACCCCATAAAATTTGCAATTTTATATCAAAATATGACTATAAGGCCAGTAAAAAAGAAATTTTCTTGTTAATAAATTTACAATTTATCGCTTTTATCTCAGCCATTTTACTTAGCGAAAATGACTTTTTTCTACTAATCATAAAGATATTGGAACTTTATATTTTATTTTTGGAATTTGAGCAGGAATAGTGGGGACTTCCCTTAGTCTTATTATCCGAACAGAATTAGGTAATCCAGGATTTTTAATTGGAGATGATCAAATTTATAATACTATTGTTACAGCTCATGCTTTTATTATAATTTTTTTTATAGTAATACCCATTATAATTGGGGGATTTGGAAATTGACTTGTACCTCTTATATTAGGAGCCCCAGATATAGCTTTCCCCCGAATAAATAATATAAGTTTTTGACTTTTACCCCCCTCTTTGATATTATTAATTTCAAGTAGTATTGTCGAAAATGGAGCTGGAACTGGATGAACAGTTTATCCCCCTCTCTCAGCTAATATTGCTCATAGTGGTTCATCTGTTGATTTAGCAATTTTTTCTCTTCATTTAGCTGGAATTTCATCAATTTTAGGAGCAATTAATTTTATTACAACAATTATTAATATACGAATTAATAACATATCTTATGATCAAATACCTTTATTTGTTTGAGCAGTTGGAATTACAGCCTTATTATTATTACTTTCCTTACCTGTTTTAGCAGGAGCTATTACTATACTTTTAACAGATCGAAATTTAAACACTTCTTTTTTTGACCCAGCTGGAGGAGGAGATCCTATTCTCTATCAACATTTATTTTGATTTTTTGGGCACCCAGAAGTTTATATTTTAATTTTACCGGGATTTGGTATAATTTCTCATATTATTTCACAAGAAAGTGGTAAAAAAGAAACTTTTGGTTGTTTAGGAATAATTTATGCTATATTAGCTATTGGATTATTAGGATTTATTGTATGAGCTCATCATATATTCACTGTAGGAATAGATATTGATACTCGAGCTTATTTTACTTCTGCTACTATAATTATTGCAGTCCCCACAGGCATTAAAATTTTTAGATGACTAGCAACTCTTCACGGAACTCAAATTAATTATAGTCCTTCTATATTATGAGGACTAGGATTTATTTTTTTATTTACAGTTGGAGGATTAACAGGTGTAGTTTTAGCTAATTCTTCAATTGATATTGCCCTTCATGACACTTATTATGTTGTAGCTCATTTTCACTACGTTTTATCTATAGGAGCAGTATTCGCTATTTTTGGAGGATTTATTCATTGATACCCCCTTTTTACAGGATTAGTTTTAAACCCTTATCTTTTAAAAATTCAATTTATTTCCATATTTATTGGAGTCAATTTAACTTTTTTTCCTCAACATTTTTTAGGATTAGCCGGCATACCCCGTCGATACTCAGACTATCCTGATAGATTCCTATCTTGAAATATTATCTCATCTTTAGGATCTTATATTTCTTTATTTTCTATAATAATGATTATTATTATTATTTGAGAATCAATAATTTATCAACGTATTATTTTATTTTCCTTAAATATACCATCCTCTATTGAATGATATCAAAATTTACCTCCCGCAGAACATTCATATAATGAACTACCTATTTTAAGTAATTTCTAATATGGCAGATTATATGTAATGGATTTAAACCCCATGTATAAAGGTTTATCCTTTTTTTAGAAATGGCAACTTGATCTAACCTTAATTTCCAAAATAGAACTTCCCCCTTAATAGAACAAATTATTTTTTTCCATGATCATACCTTAATAATTTTAATTATTATTACAATTTTAGTTTCTTATTTAATAATAAGATTATTTTTTAATAAATATACTAATCGATTTTTAATAGAAAATCAAATAATTGAGTTAATTTGAACAATTCTTCCAGCAATCACTTTAATTTTTATTGCCCTTCCTTCTTTACGGTTATTATATCTCTTAGATGAACTTAACAACCCTTTAATTACTTTAAAATCTATTGGCCATCAATGATACTGAAGATATGAATATTCAGACTTTAATAATATTGAATTTGATTCTTATATAATTAATTTAAATAATAATAATAATAATAACTTTCGATTATTAGATGTAGATAATCGTATTATTTTACCTATAAACAATCAAATTCGAATTTTAATTACTGCTACTGATGTAATTCACTCTTGAACAGTACCTTCTTTAGGAGTAAAAGTTGACGCTAATCCAGGACGTCTAAATCAAACTAGTTTTTTTATTAATCGTCCAGGTATTTTTTTTGGTCAATGTTCTGAAATTTGTGGAGCTAATCACAGTTTTATACCAATTATAATTGAAAGAGTCCCTATTAAAAATTTTATTAATTGAATTAATAATTATTCATCATTAGATGACTGAAAGCAAGTATTGGTCTCTTAAACCATTTTATAGTAATTTAGCAACTACTTCTAATGACAAAGAATTAGTTAATTAATAACATAAATATGTCAAATTTAAATTATTACCTAAGTAATATTCTTTTATTCCTCAAATAATACCAATTAATTGATTATTCTCTTTCCTTTTTTTTATTTGCATTTTTATTTTATTTAATATTATTAATTATTATATTTTTAATTATAATTATAAATTTAAAAACTTATCTAAAACTTTTAGGTTAAAAAAAAATATATTTTGAAAATGATAACTAATTTATTTTCAATTTTTGATCCCTCTACAAATATTTTTAACTTATCTCTTAATTGATTAAGAACCTTTATTGGATTATTATTCATTCCATATTCTTTTTGATTTCTTCCTAACCGATTTTTCATATTATGAAATTTTATTTCTTTTAAACTCCATAATGAATTTAAAACTCTTATAGGAATTAACAGATTTAATGGATCAACATTTATTTTTATTTCACTTTTTTTTTTTATTTTATTTAATAATTTTTTAGGATTATTCCCGTATATTTTTACTAGAACAAGTCATTTAAATTTATCATTAACTTTATCATTAACTTTATGATTAAGTTTTATAATTTATGGATGAATTAATAATACCCAACATATACTTATCCACCTTATTCCTCAAGGAACTCCAACAATTTTAATACCTTTTATAGTATTAATTGAATCAATTAGCAATATTATTCGACCAGGAACCTTAGCAGTCCGTCTTACAGCTAATATAATTGCAGGACACTTATTATTAACTCTCTTAGGAAATTCAGGAATAAATATACCTAATTATCTATTAATTATTTTAATTTTTATACAAATTTTATTATTAATCTTAGAATTTGCAGTTTCCATTATTCAAGCCTATGTAATTACTATTTTAAGAACTCTTTATTCTAGAGAAGTCAATTAATGAAATCCACCCATAATCATCCATACCATTTAGTAGATTTTAGACCTTGACCTCTTACAGGAGCTATTGGAACCATAACCCTTGTAACAGGCTTAGTAAAATGATTTCATAATTTTAATATAAATCTTTTAATGTTAGGATATATAATTATTCTTTTAACTATATATCAATGATGACGAGATATTTGCCGAGAAAGTACATTCCAAGGTAAACATACTTTATTAGTATCTAATGGGCTTCGCTGAGGAATAATCTTATTTATTGTCTCAGAAATTTTTTTTTTTATTTCATTTTTTTGAGCTTTTTTCCATAGTAGTCTTTCCCCAAATATTGAAATTGGAGCTATATGACCCCCAACAAGTATTATCCCATTTAATCCCTTTCAAATTCCTTTATTAAATACTATTATTCTTATTAGTTCAGGTATTACTGTAACATGAGCTCATCATAGCCTCATAGAGAATAATTATTCTCAAACTTTCCATAGACTTCTATTAACCATCATTTTAGGAATCTATTTTACTATCCTACAAGCCTATGAATATTTTGAAGCCCCATTCACTATTGCAGATAGAATTTATGGATCAACTTTTTTTGTCGCGACAGGATTCCATGGACTTCATGTAATTATTGGAACTTTATTCTTATTAACTTGTTTTATTCGACATTTAAATAATCATTTCTCTAATAATCACCATTTTGGATTTGAAGCAGCTGCCTGATATTGACATTTCGTCGATGTAGTTTGATTATTCCTTTATATTTCAATTTATTGATGAGGAAATTAATTATTTATATAATATATTTAGTATATTTGACTTCCAATCAAAAAGTTTAATAATAATTAATATAAATAATTCTTATTTTAACAATTTTTTCACTAATTAATTTATTAATTTCTAATATTTTTATTATATTATCTTTTATAATTTCTAAAAAATCAACTATAGATCGTGAAAAATGTTCACCATTTGAATGTGGATTCGACCCAAAAACTTTATCACGAATTCCTTTTTCACTTCATTTCTTTTTAATTACTGTAATTTTTTTAATTTTTGACATTGAAATTGCATTAATTTTACCCATAATTATTTCATTTAAAAGAGTTAATTTTATTATCTGATGAAAAATTAGATCCTTTTTTATAATCATACTCTTAATTGGATTATATCATGAATGAAATCAAAATATATTAAATTGAACTATATAAGGATTATAGTTTATTATATAAAACATTTGATTTGCAATCAAAAAATATTGAAATTCAATTTATCTTATAAAATAAGAAGCAATTTTGCATTTAATTTCGACTTAAAAAATAGAGTTCATTACTCCTTATTTATTAATTGAAACCAAAAAGAGGTATATCACTGTTAATGATAAAATTGAATCTAAATTCCAATTGAAATATAAAATAATTAAGCTACTAACTTAATTTTTAGTGATTAAATTCATTAATATTTCTATTTATATAGTTTATATTAATTAAAACATTACATTTTCATTGTAAAAAAGAAAAATTTTTTCTATAAATACTTAAAGATTTATTTAATCTCCTTAATATCTTCAATATTAAACTCTAATATATATAAGCTATTTAAGTATAATATCATAATCATAAAAATATAAATTATAATTCATAAAATAAATCTATATAAATAAATTTTAAAATTATTTATTTGATAAATATAATTCACTACAGAATAATATTTAACAATCTTAAACATACCTTGACCTCTATATAACTCTCTTCATCCCATATCAATATTTATTAATAATTTTTTACCAAAATTTAAAAAATAATAATTTAAACCATAAGTAGATACTCCAGGCATAAATCATATTAGTGTAAAAAAAAATCTTAAATTATATCTCCTTATAAATTTATTCAAACTATAAATTCCCATATTCCTAATAAAAATTCCTATTAATAAACCAATTAAACTTACATAAATTACCATTATTTTTAAATTAAAAGGTAAATAAATTATAAAAGGATAAGAAAAAATTATTCATCTTAAACCTCTCCCAGAAACTAATCTTATAAATAATAAAATAAATATACTATTTAATATAATATAATCTTCTTCAAATAAATTATAAATCGATAATAAATTATAATCCCCCACTATTAAATATATTAATAATCGAATAGTATAAAATATAGTTAATCCTGTTGAAACATAATATAAATAAAAAACTAAAAAATTTAAATTTCTCATACTAACAACTTCTAAAATTAAATCCTTAGAATAAAATCCTGCTAAAAAAGGAATTCCACATAAAGCTAAATTAGAAATTCTTAAACATAAAGAAGTTAAAGGAATATAAACAGATAAACCTCCTATTATTCGAATATCTTGATTATCATTCATTAAATGAATTACTTTCCCAGCACATATAAATAATAAAGCTTTAAATATAGCATGAGTTAATAAATGAAAATATGCTAACTCATAGTAACCCATTCTTAAAATTCTTATTATTAAACCCAATTGACTTAAAGTCGATAAAGCAATAATTTTCTTTAAATCAAACTCATAATTTGCACAAATTCCAGCTATAAACATAGTTAAACCAGATAATAATAATAAAACTTTAATAAATATTGTTTCCATCAATAAATTATTAAACCGAATTAATAAATAAATCCCAGCAGTTACTAAAGTAGAAGAATGAACTAAAGCTGAAACAGGAGTAGGAGCCGCTATAGCAGCAGGTAATCAAGAACTAAAAGGAATTTGAGCTCTTTTAGTCATAGCAGCTAAAATAATTATAACACTAACAACCTTCATTGTAAAATCATTAGCCATAAAATTTAGATAAAAAATATAATTTCATCTTCCATAATTCACTATTCAAGCAATAGTTAATAAAATCATAACATCCCCAATTCGATTTGATAAAATTGTTAATATTCCTGCATTATAAGATTTAACATTTTGATAATAAATCACTAAACAATATGAAACTAACCCTAATCCATCCCAACCTAAAATAATTCTAATAATATTAGGACTAATAATTAATAAAATTATTGAAAATACAAACAATAAAACTAAAATAATAAAACGAAATAAATTTAATTCTGAACTTATATACCTTTTCCTATATATAATTACGGAAGAAGAGATTAAAAAAACAAATATTATAAAAGATAACGAAATTGAATCTAATAAAATTGATATAACAAATCTTATAGAATTAAAAGAAATAATCTCCCACTCTAAAAATATTACTAGCTCATTTATAACAAAATAAATTAATATAATAAAATTTATTAATATAAAAAAAAATAAAAAAAAAAATCTAATAAAACATAAACAATATTTATTAATAATTTAAAATGATATTTATCATATTTTTGATACCACAAATCAATATTTTTATTAAATTATTTAAATAAAATCAAAGTATTCTATAATCAATTTTTAACACTAATATATTTAAAGGAAGTCAATGTAATATTAATATGAGGTATTCTCGAGATACCCCCCCATAAAAACTATACATTCCAATATTATATTTCCCATGTTGAGTGAAAGAATATAAATATAATCTATAACCAGCTCTAAAAAATGAAATTATTATTAATGTGATTATAGTTCACCATGATCAACCAACTAAACTATTAATTAATCTAATTTCACCAACTAAATTTAATGACGGAGGAGCTGCTATATTTGAAGATAATAACAAAAATCACCATAATCTTAACGAGGGTATAAAATTTAATAATCCTTTATTTATAAATAACCTTCGTCTCCTTAATCGTTCATAATTTAAATTTGACAAACAAAACATTCCTGAAGAACAAAGTCCATGCCTAATTATTAAAATATAAGAACCAATAAACCCTCAATAATTTATAGTTATAATCCCCCCAATTACAATTCTTATATGACAAACTGAAGAATAAGCAATCAAAGACTTTATATCAATTTGACAAAAACACTTTAAACTAATATAAAACCCCCCAATTAAACTAATAATTACCCAAATAAAATTTATTTGTAAACCAATTTTTTGTAAAATAATTATAACTCGTAAAAGACCATACCCCCCTAATTTTAATATAATAGCAGCTAAAATTATAGAACCAGAAATTGGAGCTTCCACATGAGCCTTTGGCAATCATAAATGAACAAAATATATTGGTATCTTTACTAAAAAAGCTAAAATTAATCTAATATATAAATATATAAACCTATAATTATAAAATTTCATAAAATATATTATTATACAATTTATATTATTATAAATATAAAAAATCCCCATTAATAAAGGTAAGGAAGCAAATAAAGTATAAAATAATAGATATAAACCAGCTTGAATCCGCTCAGGTTGATACCCTCATCCAATAATTAATATTAAAGTAGGAATTAATCTAGCCTCAAAAAATAAATAAAATAAAAATAAATTTAATATTCTAAAAGTTAAGTATAAAAATATTAATAATACAATTACATTTAATAAAAAAAAATTATCATAAAATTTTCCTTTAAATAATCTTTCTCTGGCCATAATTATCAAAAACCTAATTCAAATTCTTAACAAAATTAACCCATAAGAAATCATATCACAGCCTAATATATATCTTAAATTACAATAAATAATAATATTTATTGATAAAATTATAAATATTATACTTATTAATACTAATATATTTTGGACCATTCAAAATATATTTTTTTTTAAACATAAAGGTATTATAAATATTAATATTATAAAAAATTTTATCATTAAATTAAATTAAATCTTTGAAAATAATCATTCCCATGAGTTCGAATTATTGATACTAAAATTGATAGTCCCAAAGCTCCTTCACAAACTGAAAAAACTAAATAAACCATTAATATATATATATTATAATCAATTAACCTCAAATATAATATTAGAAAAAAAAAAATTCTTAAAACAATAAACTCTAATCTTATTAAAACAATCAATAAATGTTTATGCTTCCCCACAAAAATTAAATTCCCAAATAAAAATATAATAAACACTATTATTCACATATTTAATATTATCATTTGTTTTTATAATTTAATTAAAATATTGGTCTTGTAAATCAAAAATAAGAATTTTCTTTAAAAACTTCAAAGAAAAAGAATTTCTTTATCTATAATCTCCAAAATTATAATTTTTATTAAACTATTCTTTGATATTAAAATATTTATATCTCTTATAGTAATTTTCCTTTCAATCTTTATATTTTTTATTAACCACCCTATTTCTATAGGATTATTAATTTTATTACAAACCTTATTAACCTGTCTTTTATTAGGAATACTCATTAATTCTTATTGATTTTCTTATATTTTATTTTTAGTCTTTCTAGGAGGATTATTAGTTCTTTTTATTTATGTCTCAAGAGTTGCCTCTAATGAACTTTTAAATATATATTTTACTAGCAAATCTTTAATTTTATTTTGAATTTTAATTATATCTTTCTCCTTTTTATTAAATAATAATTTAAATTGGTTAAATTTCTCTTTCAATGAAGACATGATTAATTTTATTAATATATTTTTAATTTCATATAACGAAAATAATATCAACTTATATAAACTATATAATGAACAGACTTACCTATTAATAATTATAATAATTATTTATTTATTTATTACATTAATTGCAGTAGTTAAAATTACAAATATTTTTTTTGGGCCTCTTCGATCTTTTAACTAATGATAAATTTATATAAACCTATTCGTAAAATTCATCCCATTTTAAAAATTATTAATGGGTCATTAATTGATTTACCTTCCCCCTCTAATATTTCAAGATGATGAAATTTTGGATCCTTATTAGCTTTATGCTTGATAATTCAAATTTTAACTGGTTTGTTTTTAACTATATATTATACAGCTAATATTGAAATAGCATTTTTTAGTGTTAATTATATTTGTCGAAATGTTAATTATGGATGATTAATTCGAACTCTTCATGCTAATGGAGCCTCATTTTTTTTTATTTGCATTTACTTTCATATCGGTCGAGGAATTTATTATGAATCTTTCAATCTTTTTTACACTTGAATAGTAGGAGTAATTATTTTATTTTTATTAATAGCAACAGCTTTTATAGGTTATGTTCTTCCATGGGGTCAAATATCTTTTTGAGGAGCTACTGTCATTACTAATCTTCTATCAGCTATTCCTTATTTAGGAACTTTATTAGTTAATTGAATTTGAGGAGGATTTGCTATTGATAATGCAACTCTTACCCGATTTTATACTTTCCATTTTTTATTACCCTTTATCATTTTAATAATAACTATTATTCATCTTTTATTTTTACATCAAACAGGTTCTAATAACCCCCTAGGTATTAACAGAAATTTAGATAAAATTCCCTTTCATCCATTTTTTACATTTAAGGATTTAATTGGATTTATTATTTTAATTTTATTTTTAACTTTATTAACTTTAACAAATCCATACTTATTAGGGGATCCAGATAATTTCATTCCAGCTAATCCTTTAGTAACTCCCATTCATATTCAACCAGAATGATATTTTTTATTTGCTTATGCTATTTTACGCTCTATCCCTAATAAACTTGGAGGAGTAATTGCCTTAGTTTTATCTATTTTAATTTTAATTATTCTACCTTTTACTTTTAATAAAAAAATTCAAGGAATTCAATTTTATCCCTTTAATCAAATTTTATTTTGATTTTTAATTACAACAATTATTTTATTAACATGAATCGGAGCTCGACCAGTTGAAAATTTATACGTAATTACAAGTCAATTATTAACAATTTTTTACTTTTCTTATTTTATTATTAATCCTATTTTAAATAAATTTTGAGATAATCTAATTTTTAAATCATAATTTGTAATTAATGAGCTTGTAAAAAGCATTTGTTTTGAAAACTTAAGAAAGAATATCAATTCTATTAATTTATACTAAATTTATTTTATAATTTAATATTATTTTAAACCCAATAAAAAATAATAAATAATTTAAAGAAATTGGTAAATATCTTTTTCAACATAAATATATTAATTTATCATAACGATACCGAGGCAATGTCCCCCGAACTCAAATAAATAAATAAGAAATTAAAACCAATTTTAAATAAAAAATTAAACTTAAATCATACCCTCCCATATATATGATAACAAATAATAAACTTATAAATAAAATTCTAGAATATTCAGATAAAAAAATTAAAGCAAATCCTCCTCTTCTATATTCAATATTAAACCCAGATACTAACTCTCTTTCCCCCTCTGCAAAATCAAAGGGAGTTCGATTAACTTCTGCTATTAAAGAAGATATAAAACACAATCTTAAAGGTAATATTATAAGTATAAATCAAATAAATATCTGATATTCTGTAAATTTTAATAAATTAAAATCTAAAACTAAAATAATATTAGATATTATTAATAAAATTAAACTAACTTCATAAGAAATAGTCTGAGCCACAGCTCGTAATCCCCCTAATAAAGAATAATTTCTATTTGAAGCTCAACCAGCAATTATTACAGTATAAACCCCCAATCTTATACAACATAAAAAAAATAATACCCCCATATTAAAAACAATTAAATTAAAATAATAAGGAATTGTCATTCAAATAATTAAAGAGAGTATAAACCTTAAAACAGGAGAAAAATAATAAAAAATATAATTTGAATAATTTAAATATACTTGTTCTTTAGAAAATAATTTAATAGCATCAGAGAAAGGCTGTAATAACCCCATAAATCCTACTTTATTAGGACCTTTCCGAATTTGAATATACCCTAAAACTTTCCGCTCTAATAATACTAAAAAAGCAACCCCAATTAAAACCCCAATAATTAAAATCAAAACTCCAATAATTATATTTAAAAAATCTAATATTATCATTTACTATTTATATAATAAATTATATATTAATGACTTCTAAAACCATCACATTTTTCTGCCAAAATAGTATAATTTATTTAATTTCAATTAATAATATTCATATATTAAAATTATTTTTAATATTTGATCCTTTCGTACTAAAATATTATTTTATCTAAAGATAGAAACCAACCTGGCTCACACCGGTTTGAACTCAGATCATGTAAGATTTTAATGATCGAACAGATCAAAAATTTTAAACTTTTGCATTTAAATTTTATCTTAATCCAACATCGAGGTCGCAAACTTTCTTTTTTATTTGAACTAAAAAAAAATATTACGCTGTTATCCCTAAGGTAATTTTTTCTTATAATCATTATTTATGGATCATATAATCACTTATTTATGTTTAATTTTTAAAAAAAGTTAATTTAATTTTTCTGTCACCCCAACATAATAATTAATTTTATTTAAATAATAATTTTTATATAATTTTCAAATAAAATTAAATATAAAACTCTATAGGGTCTTCTCGTCTTTTAAATTTATTTTAGCTTTTTTACTAAAAAATAAAATTCAATTTATAAAATAGAGACAGTTTATATTTCATCAAATCTTTCATACAAGTTTCCAATTAAAAAACTATTGATTATGCTACCTTTGTACAGTCATTATACTGCAGCCCTTTAATTTTTATCAGTGGGCAGATTAGACTTTAAATTATTTCAAAAAGACATGTTTTTGATAAACAAGTGAATATTTTATTTGCCGAATTCCTTTTTTTCAATTTTAATTAATATTTACTTATTTTTATTATTTATTTACTAATTTTATCATTATTATTAATTTTATTAAATTAAAAAATATTATTTTATATAAATTTAAATTTTTTTTTTATTAAATTTTATTTACATTAAAATTTTTTATAAAAAATTATAATTTTTAAACAATATAAATTTTAAAAATTTTAATTTTTATTTATTTTATTATAAATTTTTAATTTAAAGTTTATCCCTTAATATATTAAATTTAAATTTTTATAATTTTTATTATTTAATTATAAAATTATTTAAATTTTAAATTAAATTTTTTTCTAAAATAACTAGATATTTTTAAAAACGATTAACATTTCATTTCTAATTAATTATTTAAAATAATTATGTTACATTAACTTTTATAATTAATTAACTCTTTTAAATTCGAGATTTTTTAATTTTAAAAATTTATTTAATAAACTCTGATACCCAAGATACTATAAATTAAATTTTCTTTCCAATTAATTAATTTTAACTTATTTCAAATTTCTTTCACAATACTAATCCCCTATAAAATTTCAAATTTTTTCTATTAAAAATACTTTAACCCCCATTATTTATTTTTAATTTTAAAATTTATTTTATTATTTATTTTTTATTAATTTACCCCCTCAAATTAATTAAATTTTAATTTCTTTTCAATGTAAATGAAATACTTTCACAAGCTCTAATTTGTTCATTCTAGAAACACTTTCCAGTACCTCTACTTTGTTACGACTTATTCCAACTTTTAAATGAAAGTGACGGGCAATATGTACATATTTTAATTTTTAATCATTTTAATAAATTAATTAAAATTACATTTAAATCCACCTTCAAATTAATTTTTAAATTAATTATTCATATTAAATTATTTTATTGTAATCCATTATATTCTTAATTATACTTTACATCTTGATCTGAATTAATTTTTTATTTTAATTTTTAAATATTATTTTTATTAAAAAATATTTTTTTAACAACGATATATAAAATTTTAAATTAAGTAAATTTATTCGTGGACTATCAATTATTAAACAGATTCCTCTAAATGAACTAAAATACCGCCATATTATTTAAGTTTCAATATTTTTTATCTACTATTTTAGTATTATAAATTAAATTTTTAATAATAGGGTATCTAATCCTAGTTTATTTTTAAATTTACTAAATCATAAAATTATTTTAAAATTTAATTAAATTAAAATTTTACCTAATAATTTAATATTTATTTTAATTTTATATTTTATTTATTATAAACCTGAAATAATTTAATTTAATTTTTGTATAACCGCAACTGCTGGCACAAAATTAGTTATTAATTTATATATTACTAAATCTTAATTTCTTAAATTTTTAATTTTAATTACTACAATTATTTTATTATTATTTTTTAAATAATTAAAATTTCATACTAAAATTTATATGTAAAATAAATTTATAATAAATTTTTTAAAACATAAATTTTTATTTATTATCATAATTTTCTACATAGAATTTTTTTTTTTTTTTTTTTATATTAAATGTATAATAGAAATTAATAAATTTTTATTATTTCTCTTATTTTTTTTTTATAATATTCATATTAAAAGTATATTTCATTATAATCCTAATACAGTTCATTTTAAATAAGAAATATTATTTTAGTAATATTAAATTTTAATAATTTATTAAATATAATATATATATATATATATATAAAATATTAATATATTTAAAATATAATAAAATAAATTAATATATTTTAATAATAAGAATAAGTTTATTAATATATTTAAAATATAATAAAATAAATTAATATATTTTAATAATAGAAATAAATTTATTAATATATTTAAAATACAATAAAATAAGTTAATATATTTTAATAATAAAAATAAATTTATTAATATATTTAAA